AAAATAAAAAAGGAAGTTGATGAAATCTTCGATATATAGATTATATATCGAGAGTTTTTCAACAAAAAACATAAAGTACTATGTTAGTGTTGTCATAAGATTTCTTATTCTCCATATCATAAGAAAAAGTTACAAAATTTTCTAGTTCAAAAAAAAGTAATTTATAAATACAAACCTCCCTAAATCCTTTATTTTCGATTTTTTGATTCTAAACGAAAAATGGAATTATTTCGAATTTGTTATACCATTTTTTTTTTAGTCAGGTCGATTTCGCTTATTCCAAGGTTTGATTACTTATTTTTCGTACAAAAAAACTTTTCGAATTCCCGGTAGAAAGAGATTTTGCTAACGAAAAGGCTCTTAATGCCGCCCAATACCCCCCTTTTTTCCAAATATTTTTACGAATACGCTTTTTGTAAATCGAAGTACGTTTTTTTGGAACTGCCATTTAAAATTGAAAAAATTCATTATTCAGTGTTATAGTTGGATGTGAAAGACATCTATTGTTCAAATGAATCCGTATTTTCTATTAATTATCTATGTATTTAGATTCTAGGTGATATCTTTTTTTTTTATAAAAAAAATTGAAAAGGATAACTATAAATAGAAACTAGAAATAAATTTTCTATATTTCGATAGAAATAATCGAAAATATTCGATTAGGAGAAACTAAAAATTCTCCTGCCTAGAATGTCCATAAAAAAGTTCGTATGAAATCGAGTAAGATTAATTAAAATTTCATAATGAATACTAATTTCGAGTTATATCCCTGTTTATTTTTGATGTGTTGGATTCAATTTCGATGTACGTGATAAATCACATTCAAAATTTGATGCACCCCTAATCTTAATTGAAAAACTTTTATTTATTTCTTTGCAAAGTGAAATGATCCCAATAAATGAATTTGTTTAAAAGATCTATAATTTGAGGCATTTTTTTATTCTATGTTATAGAAACTAAAAAGTAAAGTAACAGATATTTTAAAAAAGAATATCGAAAAAAAGAAATAATTACTAAAATAGACTTTTTTCGACAGTTTTGGTTGGAATGAAAGACAATTAAACCATTTTGGAAAAAATGAGGTAATAATTCGAAATAAACTACAGAATAAATTTATTATTTTAATTAATAATAAATTTATTTTTTTCATTATTGACTTTAGTAGATATTTAGTCGATTTTCTGATTCATAGTCTTTTTTAGTCGAATTTGGATGTTTTAAGTTTTAAATATATATTTGAAATAACTGAAATGGAAATAAAAAGGAAATTTCTTTTAGTTTCCTACTTCATAGGCTTCAAAAAGTTCTGTTTATTGACTGACTTCTTTCAAAAGAGACAAGAGCCAGTGAATGGTAAACAAAATAATTTAAATTAATTAAATAGAAAAATTTTCTATTCTAGTATATTATGGAACATATATACCAATATGCATGGATTATACCTTTCCTTCCACTTCTAGTTCCTTTGTTAATAGGATCTGGACTTTTCTTTTTTCCGATGGCAACAAAAAATCTTCGACGTATATGGGCTTTTTCGAGTATTTTGTTATTAAGTATAGTTATGCTTTTTTCCATGAAGCTGGCTATTCAACAAATAAATAATAATTCTATTTATCAATATTTATGGTCTTGGACGATTAATAATGATTTTTCTTTAGAATTTGGCTACTTAATAGATCCACTTACTTCTATTATGTCAATGTTAATAACTACTGTTGCAATTCTGGTTCTTTTTTATAGTGATAATTATATGTCTCATGATCAAGGATATTTGAGATTTTTTGCGTATATGAGTTTTTTCAATACTTCTATGCTGGGATTAGTTACTAGCTCGAATTTAATACAAATTTATATTTTTTGGGAATTAGTTGGAATGTGCTCGTATCTATTAATAGGTTTTTGGTTCACACGCCCTATTGCCGCAAATGCTTGTCAAAAAGCGTTTGTGACTAATCGTGTAGGAGATTTTGGTTTATTATTAGGAATTTTAGGTTTTTATTGGATAACAGGCAGTTTCGAGTTTCGAGATTTGTTTGAAATATTCAAAAATTTAATTAATAATAACGAGGTGAATTCCTTATTTTGTATTTTATGTGCTTTCTTGTTATTTGCCGGTGCAGTTGCTAAATCGGCCCAATTTCCCCTTCATGTATGGTTACCTGATGCTATGGAGGGGCCTACTCCTATTTCAGCTCTCATCCATGCTGCTACCATGGTCGCCGCGGGAATTTTTTTAGTTGCTCGACTGCTGCCTCTTTTCCTAATTCTACCTTCCATAATGTATGGAATTTCTTTTATAGGTATAATAACAGTACTACTAGGAGGAACCTTAGCTCTTGCTCAAAAAGACATTAAGATAAGTTTAGCTTATTCTACAATGTCTCAGTTGGGTTATATGATGTTAGCTCTAGGTATGGGTTCTTATCGAGCTGCTTTATTTCATTTGATTACTCATGCTTATTCAAAAGCATTATTGTTTTTAGGATCTGGATCTCTTATTCATTCAATGGAAACTGTTGTTGGATATTCTCCGAATAAAAGTCAGAATATGGTTCTTATGGGGGGTTTAACAAAACATGTACCAATTACAAAAACCTCTTTTTTAATAGGTACACTTTCGCTTTGTGGTATTCCGCCTCTTGCTTGTTTTTGGTCCAAAGACGAAATTCTTAATGATAGTTGGATGTATTCACCAATTTTTGCAATAATAGCTTATTTCACAGCCGGATTAACCGCTTTTTATATGTTTAGAATCTATTTACTTACGTTTGAAGGACATTTAAACGCTTTTTTTAAAAATTACAGTGGAAAAAAAACCAGTTCTTTTTATTCAATATCTTTATGGGGTCAAGAAGGATTGAAAAGCATTAATCAAAAATTTCTTTTATTAACCTTATTAACAATGAATAAGAAGGAAAGGGTTTCTTTTTTTTCGAAAAAACCATACCAAAATCAAATTAATGGAAATTTAAGAAAAATGCTTCGATCTTTTATTACTATTATTGATTTTGACAATAAGAATATTTCTACCTATCCTCATGAATCCGATAATACTATGTTATTTCCTCTGATTTTATTGATTCTGTTTACTTTCTTCATTGGAATCATAGGAATTCCATTCAATCAAGAAGGAATTGCTTTGGATATATTAACTAAATGGTTAACCTCATCTATGAATCTTTTAGATTCAAATTCCAAAAATTCTGTTGACTGGTATGAATTTTTGATAAATGCAACTTTTTCCGTTAGTATAGCTTTTTTTGGAATATTGATAGCCTTTTTGTTTTATAAACCCGCTTATTCATCGTTAAAAAATTTTGACTTAATTAATTTATTTGATAAAAGAGGGCAAAAAAGAATTTGGGGGGACAAAATGATAAATATCATATATAATTGGTCTGCTAACCGTGGTTATATCGATGCTTTTTACGCAAAATTTTTAATTAAGGGTGTAAGAGGTTTGGCTGAACTAGTTTCATTTTTTGATAGACGAATAATTGATGGAATTCCGAATGGTTTTGGTGTTACAAGCTTTTTTGTAGGCGAGAGTATCAAATATGTAGGGGGCGGGCGAATCTCCTCTTATCTTTTTTGGTATTTTTTTTATGTATCAATTTTATTTCTTTTTTTTGCAAATATTCAATTTTATTTTTAGTTTTATCATTGCATAATCTAGTTTTTTTATCGAGTACATCTATATAAAAAAGTCCTTTGTCTAGAACTGTAATTCTATTAGCAAATTCATTGCTTAAGCTGTTTTTTTTTTGTTCGTTCGTATAAATCCAATAATTGTATAGTTCATCATCATATAAGAATTTTTCTGTTGTAGCCAAAGAAATCTTTCTTTTTATCATTTCCCAGAAAATGGATAAACTAGGTGGATATGTAAAAGAAATTCTTTGTTTTCCATCATTTTGACATGTATAAAAAAAATATTGTGACATTTCATTTCTTACCGCATTTTCAAACCGATTGCTTTTTATATATCGCGTTGGACGATTCCAACGTTTATAGTCGAAAAGAAGAAAAAGAAGGGGTTTTTGAAACCAGAATAGGTTTTTATTTTCTTCTTTAAGTATTTCGAACTTCGAAATATCTTGATTCCCAGAATAAGAACTTGGGCTATTTTTATAGCATGCTTCTTTTAAGTGCAAGTGAAATTCATCCTTTGTTTTGTCCTTTCCATTCACTCGGATCTTTCCCATTTCATTCATTTTGATTTTGTCCGGATCCTTCTTTTCTTCCGAAAAAAGGGAAGGAGAAGGATCTTCTTCGGTGAATCCCTCTTCTTCCTGTTTAGTCTCCTTCGTTTCGGAAGTTTTTTCTATTTCTACATCTGTTTCTTCCTCACTTTCTTTCGTTTCTGGAGTTTCGTTCAGTTTCTTAGTAAAAATAGGTGACGGCATTCTGCCTAAATAGTAGACACAGGTAATAAAGAAGAGAATACTAAAGATTCGAGCCATAGAATTTCTCAATTCTGACACAAGGTACTTATTAGATCTAATAGAATTATTTTGCTGTATCCAGACTAATACCAATCCAACCCATTTCATGAATAAAATGTGACCAATTAACCAACCAACAAAACTACTTGTTACAAATAGCATCTTGTTGTTGCATCGAAACATATAAATGTTGACTAATCGGGCTAACATTGAACTTGGTAAAATGAAATAGTTGAATAATTGAAAAATGAGATTATTCAGGAATACACATTGAATGCTGAGATTACGCATTGAATTTCTGCTAGTCGATCCATAATCAAAAAAGTGTTTGTGATTGTTCCAGAAGAAATGAAACAAAAGATAGGGTAGAGCTAGGACAGTTATTGTATGAGGTCTACCCAATGCTAGATGCAGGGGCGTATAATAGATCGATATGAACATCATGAGCTGTCCCATAATAAAACCAGTTGTTGCTGATACCTTCTTCTCGATTCCTTCTTCTCCTTCTTCCATAACCTGAGTTCGGAGAAGGAAGAGATAAGAGGGCCCTATGGA